ATTTTGACCAAATCCTTGAATTATTTATTTCTCTTGAAATCTCTTCAATGTTTATTTTTCCTTTTACACACGTCTTTTTTTAGGGGGCCTACATCCATTATGTGGCATAGGGGTTACATCCCGTATGAAACTTAATAGTATACCACTTCTACGAATAGCTCTTAATGCCGCATCTCTTCCGAGACCGGGACCTTTTATCATGACTTCTGCTCGTTGCATACCTTGATCCGCTACTGTCCGAATAGCATTTCCTGCTGCGGTTTGAGCGGCAAATGGTGTCCCCCTTCTTGTACCCTTGAATCCACAAGTGCCGGCGGAGGACCAAGAAATCACCTGACCCCGTACATCTGTAACAGTCACAATGGTATTGTTAAAACTAGCTTGAACATGAATAACTCCCTTTGGTATTTTACGCGCATTCTTACGTGAACCAATACGTCCATTTCTACGTGAACCAATTTTTGGTATAGGTTTTCCCATATTTTATTATCTCATAAATATAAGTCAGAGATATATGGATATATCCATTTCAGGTCAAAAACAGATCCTTTCCATTTTTCGATTATTTAAATTTTCTATATTCATTTTTATTAATATTTAATTAATTTATTAATATTTATTTAATTTTTATTTAATTAATTTATTAATTTATTAATATTTAATTAATAATATTTAATTAATTTAAATAATTAAATAAAAAATATTATAAAATATTAAATATTATAAAATATTAAATATTATAAAATATTAAATATTATAAAATATATAAATATAATTAAAATATATAAATATATAAATATAATTAAAATATATAAATATAATTGTTATAATTTATAAATATAATTGTTATAATTTTGTTGATTTTATTTGTGCATCCGGTCCTTTAGTTTTAGAAAGCACCCTTTTTTTTTTTGTTTTTTGGAAATATTATCCTTGTCTTTGTTTATGTCTTGGATTGGAACAAATTACTCTAATTCGTCCACGCCTACGGATCAATCGACATTTTTCACAAATTTTACGAACAGAGGCCCTTATTTTCATATTTGTCATTCCTTAACTGAATTCCGAATCTATTTATTGGAAGAAAATAGGGTTTCCTGAAATTTTGAACTTCTAATTGTATCCCCATAAAAAAAAAAGAATGTTGAAGTTGAAAAACAGTCTAATCATTTGAATCTTTGTTCCGGGGTCTATAAATTATACGCTCTCCGCTTGAATCAAAATGACTTAACTTACTTCCATTTTGACTTTATCTCCCGGTAGTATACGTATAAAACTACGTCGAATCCTTCCGGAAACATAACCTAGAATCATATTTTCATTATAGAAACGAACCTGGAACATACCATTGGGAAGTGATTCAGTAATTAAACCCTCATGAATCCATTTTTTCTTTTATTCCTATTCCAGTTAAAACCCCTTCATGTATTAACTAATGTATGAGGAGTGATATTAGAAACCCGCTTTTTCTCTCTCTTTTTTCACAAAAATGGATGGAAGTTTCTCATATAATTCGGATATCAGAAGGATTACCATATATAACATAAAATTTCTCCGCCGATTCTTTCTAATCGAGCCTCTCGATCTGTCATTATACCTCGAGAAGTAGAAAGAATTACAATACCCATCCCTCCTAAAATTCTAGGAATTCGTTGATAATTAGAATAGATTCGTAGACCAGGTCTACTGATTCGTTTTAAATTTAAAATAGTTTTATATGATCCTTTCCTATTTCTTCTATGCCGTAGAGTTAAAACTAAAAAATATTTGTTGCTTTCCCTATGTTTTCTCACGTTTTCAATAAAACCTTCTCGTAAAAGTATTGTAACAATATTTTCGGTAATGTTAGTAGATGGTATTCGAACCATTCCTTTTCTATTCATGTCAGCATTTCGTATAGAGGTTATTATGTCAGCAATGGTGTCTTTACCCATGATAAACTAAAATGATTGTTGTCCTTGACTTTTGCTATAATCAACATGCTCTTTTTTTGTATTATTTTTTATCTTATATCTATTTTATTATATCTTATATCTATTTTATTATATCTTATATCTATTTTATTAATTTTATATTAATTATAATTTTATATTATTATATTAAATATTATTATTATATTAAATATTAATATTTTATATTATAATATTTTTAATAATTAATAATATATTTAATAATAATAATAATATATTTAATAATAATATATTTAAATAATAAATATATTTAAATAATATATTTAATAATTAATAATAATATATTTAAAATAATAATATATTTAAAATAATAATATATTTAATAATTAATAATATAATAATAATTTTTTTTTTTTTTAATTTGTTTATGATATGATTTTCTTTTTTATTTATGAAAAAAAAAAATATTTTTTTTGTATATTTATAATATTTTGTATATTTATAATATTTATAATAATTACAAAAGGTATATGCGTGAGACATAATCAATCTATTAATTATTCATTCCTATTTCATTCAAATACTATAAATATATCACGGTCTCGTCTTATAATACCTCAGGTGCTAATGAAACTATTTTAGTGAAATTTAACTGTCTCAATTCCCGGGCGATCGCACCAAAAATTCGAGTTCCTTTTGGATTTCCTTCTTGATCAATGACAACCGCAGCATTATCATCATATTGTATTATCATACCGTTCTTACGTTTGAGTTCTTTACAAGTACGTACAATTACAGCTCTGATCACTTCTGATCTTTCTAAAGGTGTATTTGGTACTGCTTCCTTGATTACAGCAACAATAACGTCACCAATATAAGCATATCGTCGATTACTAGTTCCTATGATTCGAATACACATCAATTCGCGGGCCCCGCTGTTATCGGCTACATTCAAATGGGTTTGAGGTTGAATCATATCATTTTTTTTTATCTGTTTTTTCAGTGCAAAGGGCGAAGTAAAAAAAAAGAAATATTGTGTATCCAAAAAAAAAAAAAAAGAAACCTACAATTGCAATTGTTTTTTTTTTTCATCCCAAAGACCTCTTTCCTTTGGTTCTAATTATTATGCCGAAATAATGAATTGAGTTCGTATAGGCATTTTGGATGCTGCTATTGCAATAGCTTTTCTGGCTATATTTTCTGTGACTCCGCCCATTTCATAAAGTATTCTACCTGGTTTAACGACAGCTACCCAATATTCGGGAGATCCTTTTCCCGAACCCATACGCGTTTCTGTAGGTCTTACTGTAACCGGTTTGTCTGGAAATATGCGTACCCATATTTTTCCACCGCGGCGGGCATTTCGTGACATTGCCCGGCGACCTGCTTCTATTTGTCTAGATGTGATCCAAGTGGGCTCAAGTGCCTGAAGAGCATATCTACCGAAGCAAATATGATTACCTCGATAGGATATTCCTTTCATTCTTCCTCTATGTTGTTTACGGAATCTGGTTCTTTTGGGGTTATAGTTGATGGTTCTTTCTCAATTCCATCTCTACTACAGAACCGTACATGAGATTTTCACCTCATACGGCTCCTCGCGAATTAAACGATTAAAATATAATATATATGGATTTAATGAATAAAATAATATACCGAATCGTCGTGGGATTTTTTGAGATTTCATCTAATCTATTGGTCTATTGGAAATTTATATATCTTGTTTTGATATTGATATATAACTAAACAAGTATTCTTTTTATATTATAGACAATTCTTGCTATCTAAATATAAATAGATAATCTTGTTTTGTTATGTCAGAACAGAAGGTTCTAACGAATCTTTATTTTGTTTTTACTTTTATTATCATATCATATCGGATTGGTCCCAATTTAGAAATCCAATAAAATTACAATTTTCGCGGGCGAATATTTACTCTTTCATTATTTATTTCAGATGTAGGGTTAGCTCATGACTCCTCAGAACATGACTCCTCAGAATAAAAGGATTGGTTCTTGGTTCCTTCCGCCATCCCACCCAATGAATCATTACGATTCGTTTTTAATAAAATCTTAGGCATTCACAGGTTCCGTCGTTCCCATCGCTTCTCGATTAATGGTTAGGTCTGAATTGTACAATGGAGCCTCTAATTCAATTTTCTTTTTTCTTGAGTCAACCCTCTCAGTTTTTATTGACTCGGGGCTCTTGATTTGTTTGTTCTATGAATATAGTCATCTAATTATGGATTAATTAATATTGATGCTTTATTACACTACCTTTTATGAGATGACTCATAGACCTTACATATTAAAATTCTATATCATTGATATTATTTTTCTCTCTTTCTTTCACCCTTTCATTTATCCATATATTCTTATTGCTTCACAACTCATAATCAGATTCGTTTTTCTTTTTTTTATGCAATATTTCAGTTGTTATAATGATATCACCAATATATCATATCTTGATTTATATCTTGACTGGTGCTTTAGATCCAGATAATGCGAAGCGATGAGTTGGTTATTAGTTCTATAGTTATTAATTATTTAATAGTTATTAATTATTTAATACTACGAGTTGGTTTATTTTTTTGTTGAATCCTAACCACTCTACAAAAAAACCAAGGCAACGAGTCGCACACTAAGCATAGCAATTATATCAATATCAAATGATTAATCGAATTTTTATTCAATCTTATAAAATTTAATTAAAATTGCTTATTTTTGATTTAACAGAATAAAAGAATAGAAGAATTTGTCATTAACTCGTATACATTAAGACCAAAATCTTATCCATTTTTGTTTTTTCGCTAGATAGAACGTTAAAGATAAGGCAAAGCTTATTATTCTTCGTTTACAAATATCCAAATTTTGATGCCTAATACCCCATAAATAGTTCGAACTGTATAGGAACAATAATCAATTTTTGCTCGAATGGTTTGTAGAGGAACCCTACCTTCTCTGATCCATTCGACACGTGCAATTTCTTTTCCGTCGATACGTCCCGCAATTTGTACTTGAACTCCTTTTGTACCCGCCTGTTCAGTTAATTCAATAGCCTTTTTCATTGCTTTACGAAATGAAACTCTAT